AGTGGCCTCAAAGGGAATTTTCCCTAGATACGTTTAGTCAGTTAAATTTTGTAACTATTCCGAGTATGTGTATGGGGATTATGTTAACCATTCAAAACTTTTTCAAATTTATGTGAAAAGTTTTTCGATTTTTAGAATGTCCACTATAGGTTTTATATCTTCTATGCGAAAATCTTTAATTTTTAAAAGGTCTTCTTGACTGTTAGTCAAAAGGTCTAATAATGTACGGATATTAGCCTTTTTGAGGCAATTATACACCCTGGGAGGCAATTCTGATTGGTCAATAAAAATCAATTTCAATGCTATTTCTTTTTTCGTTTTCCTTGGTTTTGCCAATCTACCATGAAAATTAAAAAGGGGCAAATTTATTTTGGGCTCATTGTTTTCTAAATAGGAGTTTTCTTCTTCTGCATGTAAAAAGGGAATAAATAAATCAATCAAATTTCGAGAGGCCTCATTAAGTGCTTCTTTAGGCGTTAAACTCCCATTTGTCCATATTTCGAGAAAAAGTATTTCTTGTTTTTCATTTTGATTCACATAAGAATGAATACTATAATTTGCATTTCGAACAGGCATGAATACAGCATCTATAGGATAACTTTCTTTTTGAAAATTTTTTGTTGTTTTTATACGATATCCGCGATTTATCTCGATTTGTAATTCAATAAACAAAGTAATTGGTTCTGTTAAGGTAGCTATATGCTGTGTCTTATCAACGATTTCCACGGAAGCCGGTAAGATTATATCGTGAGCAGTTACAGATCCGGGACCTTTTACACAAATAGACGCATCACGGATTCCATACAGATTACTTCTTAATACAATTTCTTTCAAATTCATTAAAATTTCATGTACGGATTCTTGAATACCCTTTATGGTAGAATATTCATGTAGGATTTTATCAGATTTTGCGCGTGTGATACATGTACCTTCTATTTCTCCAAGCAAAGCTCTTCGCATCGCAATGCCTATTGTATTAGCTTGGCCACTCATAAGTGGAGCCAGAAGAAAGCGTCCATAATAGAGACGCTTACTGTCTGTTCTTGATTCAACACACTTCCACTGTAGTGGCTGAGTAGATACTATTATTTTCTCTTGACCCATAGTAATTTTATTTCATCAAATCTCAAATCATTGAATTGTTTATTTCTCTTGAAATATCATATCTTCAATGTTTATTTTTATACACGCCTTTTTTTAGGGGACCTGCAACCGTTATGGGGCATAGGGGTTACATCTCGTATGAAACTTAATCGTATACCACTTCTACCAATAACCCTTAATGCCGCATCTCTTCCGAGACCCGGACCTTTTATCATGACTTCGGCTCGTTCCATACCTTGCTCTACTACTGTTCGAATAGCGTTTCCTGCTGCGGTTTGAGCGGCAAAGGGCGTCCCTCTTCTTGTACCCTTGAATCCACAAGTACCTGCGGAGGACCATGAAATTACCCGCCCACGTACATCTGTAATAGTTATAATAGTATTATTGAAACTTGCTTGAACATGAATAATTCCTTTTGGTATTCTACGCATATTTTTACGTGAACCTATATGTCTATTCTTACGTGAACCAATTCTTGGTATAGGTTTTGCCATATTTTATCATCTCATAAATAATAAATGGATATATCCATTTCATGTCAAAACAGATCCTTTTTTTTTTATTTTGACGTTGGGGTACTTTAGATTTATAGAGCCCCCTTTTTTCTAAAATTTATCCTTGTCTTTGTTTATGTCTGGGGTTGGAACAAATTACTATAATTCGTCCTCGCCTACGGATTAGTCGACATTTTTCACAAATTTTACGGACGGAGGCTCTTATTTTCATATTTGTTATTCCTTGAATTGAATTCTGAATCTCTTTATTTTATTGGAAGAAAATAAGTTTTTCATTTAATATTTAAACCTTATTATATACTTGACAAAACGGGACTCTCATTAAACCACTCTCCCTCTATCGTTCATCTGGTTGTTGTCAAACACCAGATGAACGATAGAGGGAGAAGCTTCAACCCCTCTATCATCACCTATAAAAAATATATATTTATCATCACCTATCCTCGATAATATATATTTTTTATTCCCGCAAAAATACTGTTATTTTTAAATCCCAATATTTCAACGAGTTCCATCGAGGACTTTAAATTCTGATAAACAGATTTTAAATCGTTTACGGATAAATTTTCTAGATCTGAGCAATAGCCCGAATCTTTCAGAAGAAAATTAACAAGAGAATCCCGAAATTCCGGTGAGTCCGTTAACGAAGGAAAAGTTTGGCGAATATCATTTTGATTTGTTTGAAAAAACTTTTTGATTTTATCTTTAGCCAAAGTCTGCATTTCCCGGATTATTTTCATTTTTTGTTTTTCCTCATCCGCATCCTCGTCCTGAGAGTCATATAAGGACAAAGACGAAGACGAAGAGGAAGAGCTGGAAGAAACAGCCCTTGCGATTGATCGCCCGCTCTTGTTCATTTCATTTAAAAATGAAATTTGTATAAAAATAAAAATAACGAAAGCAGCTCGGAAAAATTCAAATGTATTCATTGAATTTCCCTTTTTATTTTTATTCATTGAATCCTCCTTTTTATTTAGAAAAAGATTTTATTTATATTATAATATGATTTTTCATTTTAAACTAAATTATGTAAAAGTTTACCATAAATAGCACAAAATTTCTCCACCGATTACGTTTAGTCGAGCCTCTTTGTCTGTCATTATACCCCGAGAAGTAGAAATAATTACAACCCCAATCCCGCCTAAAATTTTCGGGATTCGTTGATAGTTAGAATAGATTCGTAGACCAGGTCGACTGATCCTCTTTAAATTTAAAACAGTTCTATCTAGTCTTTTTCTGTTTCTTCGATGTCGTAGGGTTAAAACTAAAGAACATTTGTTGCTTTCCTGATGTTTCCTCGTGTTTTCAATAAAACCTTCTCGTAAAAGGATTTTAACAACGCTTTCAGTGATGTTAGTATATGGTATTCGAACTGTTCTTTTTTTATTCATGTCAGCGTTTCGTATATAAGTTAGTAGATTTGCAATAGTGTCTTTACTCATAATAAACTAAGATTTTTGTTGTCCCCAAATTTTGATATAATCAACATGCTCTTTTGGAATTTTTTTAAACATTTATGGATTTTTAAGGGCATATACATGCGACCCAACCAATCTACTAATTAATAAAGTTCATTTAATTCAAATACTATTACTATAATATAAACAGTAAAACTCTATTATGGCCTCATCTTATAATTATAATACTTCAGGTGCTAATGAAACTATTTTAGTGAAATTTAACTGTCTTAATTCCCGTGCAATTGCCCCAAAAATTCGAGTTCCTTTTGGATTACCTTCTTGATCAATAACAACTGCAGCATTGTCATCATATCGTATTATTATACCATTGTTGCGCTTGAGTTCTTTACAAGTACGTACAATTACGGCTCTAATCACTTCTGATTTTTCTAGTGGTGTATTTGGTATTGCTTCCTTGATTACAGCAACAACAACGTCACCAATTTGAGCATATCGTCTATTATTCGCTCCTATAATTCGAATACACATCAATTTTCTGGCTCCGCTGTTATCCGCTACATTTAAATGGGTTTGTAGTTGAATCATATCATTTTTATCTGTTTTTTCAATGCAAAAGGCGACGTAACAAAAAAAATAAATATTCTTTTTTCAAAAGAAAAAAAATAAATCTGCAATTTTTTTTCGTCCGAAAAACATATTTATTTTGGTTCTATATTTCTATCCTGAAAAATGAATTGAGTTTGTATAGGCATTTTTGATGCCGCTATTGAAATAGCTTTTCTGGCTATATTTTCTGGTACTCCGCTTATTTCATAAAGTATTCTCCCTGGTTTAACGACAGCTACCCAATATTCGGGAGATCCTTTTCCTGAACCCATACGTGTTTCTGTCGGTCTTACTGTAACTGGTTTGTCTGGAAATATGCGTATCCATATTTTGCCGCCGCGGCGTGCATTTCGTGTCATTCCTCTTCGGCCTGCTTCTATTTGTCTAGATGTAATCCAAGCGGGTTCAAGCGCTTGAAGGGCATATCTACCGAAGCAAATACGATTACCTCGATAAGATATTCCTTTCATTCTTCCTCTATGGTGTTTACGAAATCGGGTTCTTTTGGGGTTATAGTTGATGGTTATTTAGAACTTCCATCTCTACTACAGAACTGGACATGATAGTTTCTTCTCATCCAGCTCCTCGCGAATAAAATAATTCTAAGATAATATTTTTTTATATAATGATAAATAATATAATCTAATTTATAGTTAATAGTCAAGAAAATAAAATATATTAAAAATGATAAATAATATAATCTAATTTATAGTTAATAGTCAAGAAAATAAAATATATTAAATCAAAAGATTATTTGAAAATCTATTAGAAATTTGTATATCCTTTTTGAGATATAACTAAAAATGCAGTCGATTTAGATTTATATAAAATTTGTTTTATCATTTTAGTAAAATATAAGGTTTTAAAGAATCTTTTTTTTTTTTTTCTTTTTCCTTTTATTAGCATATCATATTTGATCGCCTGCAATTTTGAAATTGGAAAACGAAAAATTTTCGCAGGCAAATATTTACTTTATTTAACATTATATTCAGTTTATAGGATTAGTTCATGATATGACATTTCATAATAAATGAATTGGTTCTTAGTTCGGTTCGCCATCCTACCCAATGAATCATTAGGATTTGTTTTCAATAGAATCTTATGCAATCAGGGGTTCTGTCGTTCTCATCGCTTCGTGAGTAATGGTATGGTTAGGTCTAAATTCTACAACGGAGCCCGTAAATTAACAAATTTAATTTGTTCTTGAATCAACCCTCTTAGCCTTTATTGACTCAGGGCTCTTTATTTTTTTATTGTTATTAAACAATTTTGTTTAATTAGGAATTAGTAGTAATGCTTTATTACATTTACCTTTATGAGATCAATTATTGACCTTACATATATGAATTATATA